CTAGTAAACCAAAGTCATTGTTTACTAGCTATTTGGCTTCAATCTCTCTTTTTACATTCAAAAAAAGTTGAAGATCTAGTTACGATTAGAAATAAACTTTTGGATCTTCATCCATGGAGCCTTTTTGAAGGGTTGATCTAACTAAAAAAAAATTATGTTTCGCGATTTCATAATCTAATTTTTCAATTTCTAATTGACTTTTTGGATTGGATATAAATCACGAGAATCTATCTTCTTCTCCAAATGGCGCATTGAGAGGTAAAGGATTAAACCTTTTCTAAGAAATAAAGTTTTTGATCGGAATCTCGGTTAAACTTAAAGGATCCCTTAACTATTTCAGCTATTAATAGAACGAATCACACTTTTACCACTAAACTATACCCGCTATAATATATATAATGTATATAAATACATCATTTGTCGAATGGGGGGAGGGGGGTTGGTTGTATTTTCTCTTCCTTTTCGGAGCGATTCCTCCTTACTTCATTTATTCTCATACACTCCCCAGATCTTATGAATTGAGTTAATTTCATTAGATCAGATCTAATGAAGATAGTATTCGCTTTGTTTGTGGATTTCATTTCAAACAAACGAAGTTTTTCCGTGAGGAAAAGGGGGGATTCTCGTCGGAATGGAAATCTGATATAGATTTTTCTTTTGAATAAAAAAATGGATAAAAGAAAAAGAAGTACGAAAAAGAACCTTTATCATACATAAAGATTATACTAATCATAGAAATGAAATGAAAATGACAAGAAGCAAAACAAAGAATGGCCCGGCTAGGTACTAGCCAGGCTGGGGGAGTAAAAAACGCTTTCGTAGTAAATCAAAGAGGTACTTTTTTTTCTATTGGAAATTTTTGTTCTGAATCATTATTCAAACGGAATTGCTAATAAAATGGGTATATAATTGCAATTGCTTATGAAATTTCTATCTTTCTAAATAGATAGAAAAATTCTTTATTTAGAATAAAAAAGAGAATAAATAAAGAAAGAAAAAGACTTTTATCTATTTTTCATTCATAATTGACATGTGAATTATCGAATTTTTGAATTAGGAATTGGGAGAGATGGCTGAGTGGACTAAAGCGGCAGATTGCTAATCTGTTGTACGAGTTATTCGTACCGAGGGTTCGAATCCCTCTCTCTCCGTTTCTTCGGATCCTTTTTAGTTTCTATCGGTAATTCGTTGTAATTCGAAAAAATCGAGAGTCTCGGCTTTATTTCTCATAGTTAGTTCCATTTTCATAGTTAAATGGATGAAATGTAAAAAAAATCATTAAAGAATAAAGAAAATAAAAAAAAAAAAACAAGAAGAAAGGGGGATTTTTTAGTCCTCGCGCCCAGGATTACGTCCTGGATCATTAGATAGGAATCCGAAGATGAAGAGAGAAACAAAGAATATCACTACTGTGTAAACGAAGAGTTTGAGAGTAAGCATTACACAATCTCCAAATTATATTGTGGAAAATAAGGGAATAGATTCTCTATTTTTGTACCAAATATCTTGCACCAAGAAAAGGATTTTAAGAAATTTATCTGTCCTAAAATTCGACTTCTATCCTTGGTTATCAAAAGGATCTCCCCAATTTAGTATTTTGTTTGAGGCAACCTTATTTATAATAGCTCGTAAGATCAGAATGAAGAAGACATTAGCTGATCCAGACCCCGCGCGCGGATCTCCATATTCATAATCCAATCCATAGAGAATTTCCATGTATGAATCGAAGGTTCATAATGTATGATTTACCCGATATTAGCAATTGTTTTTCCCCATTTTGTTAGAACACATATTTTTTGTTCGAATCTATCGTGGTGAATATTTTAGTATTCCAATTCAAAATCTCATCGAAAACTTACAGCAGCTTGCCAAACAAGGGCTAAGAGAAAAAAGAACACAGGTATGACTGGCATAACATCCACGATTGGATTGAAAAGGGCATAAGCTTCCGGCAATTTAGCGAAGAAAAAGCTACTCGAATGAAGGGCAGAACTAAGACAGATCAAACTAAAGATATTAAGCATAACAAACATTTCGTTCTTGGATTGGATTAGAGATAATTTCATTTTTTATTGAGTTATTGATATGGGGGAAAAGAAAAAAATCCTTCTTTTTTCTTTTCCCTCCCCCAACCAAAACCCTTCAATTGTAAAATGAAAATCAAGATGGAATTCTATTTTCATACAATATCTTAATGGAATTCTATGCAATGATCAATGAATTTATTTTAATTCTACGTTTCCACGTATCGAATCTTAGCAACAACCAATTCGGTAGATATTTGGGTTGGAATTGACGAACAGACAATAACAATATTATTGTCTATTATTATCTAATCGACATATAAATGGGGCGTGGCCAAGCGGTAAGGCACCGGGTTTTGGTCCCGTTACTCGGAGGTTCGAATCCTTCCGTCCCAGAGCCGTTCCCTCAGAACAGAAGAAACTTAAAGAACATCCTTTTCTGCGTATCTATCAGTGGTGGATACAATGTCATTTTCTTTTTCCTTTGGGTTTTTAATGATTGTTATATATATATTTATAATCCTCTTCGACGTTGTTTCTCACAAGGGTAGAAATCGAAATGCCGCGTGGATGGAAGCAAAAACTTTTTTTGTTGGGATGTGGACATAAATTAAATAAAGAAAAGATTTTTTTGAAAAGGAGGGTAGACTATTCATTGTATGCCCGCTCCTTTCACCCGGGTTCTATTCATATTGAGTGAGGTTAGTTAGTTAAAAAATGGGTTGTTCCGTATTTTTAAAGAAAAAATGATTCCCTCACCACATGCTTTTGTTTTGTGGCAAAATGGGAAAGAGAGGGGTTTTCTATCGTTTTGGAAAGTCAATCATTTTTTTTCCACTCGAGTTTGATGGAATTTGTCATTTATGGAAATGCGGTTTATCAACTTGAAAAACAAAATTTCAACTTGAATTTTTGTTTTTTTTGTTTTTCAGTTTCAAGTAAAGCAAAAGAAAAGCTTTAGAAAATGAACCATTAATGCACTATATTCATTATTTAATACACTATAAACATTGTTTATATGTATTCCTGTTCTTGTATTTCAGTAACGTGGCAATTTCTATTTCGGTGAAAAAGGCCCGTGATTTTCCAAACGTAAATAATGACAATGTCATTAGTATACTCTATTGACAAGTGCTCCTTATATCTGATGTATATATGGAAAGATCATACTCCTACAATTCTGATTTTATCAGACTTGTATTTTTTTCATTTAAATAATTACTAATTAATTTTAATTGAATTTGAAATTCAATTAAAGAATAACGACCTTAATCTTCTATTTCACCAATTCTTTTATATTTATCCTTATAAAAATAAAAAACAAACAAATAAGTTCGATTTTCTCCATCTATTTTTCTTTTTTGTGATTAGGTGTAAATAAGCGTTAAGCAACCCCATTTTTATGTCTTTTAACAAAGATTTCATTCCATCTTTTATCATTCAAATAAATGGAATGAAATCTTTGTTAAAGCTTCTCTATATGAATACTTATACTTCTATATCGAAAAAGTATATCGAAAAAGAAATTATGGAGCGCCGATTAAATAAATCCAATGACTATTCATGATTTGATTCTATATTGAATCAATTCCACACGGGTTCTAGAATTTCAAATTAGGGGAATGTTATGGTAAAACTTCGTTTAAAACGATGTGGTAGAAAGCAACGTGCGACTTGAAGGACATCATTGGCAGTGGATGCAAGAATCCGCCACTTTCTATATCCTCGAAGATGCTCTTGGCTCGACATAGTTTAGTTTGTTCTAACGATCCCTAATGAGATCGTTAGGGTACATGATGGAGCTCGAGTCCAAATGATTTTTTTAGCAGGAGAGGGGGTCTAGGGTTAGTACCAATCAATAAATTGAACAAACTTCGTAAACATATCTTCGATATAGGATCAAAGGGGTCAATTTCGAATAAGTTTCAAATAAAAAAGGTGAAATCGATCGAAATTAATAAAACTATTTCGATTATAAGTGTATTGCAGAGGAATCAATCATTCCTATGATTCTTCAATAAAAAGAAACAATAAAGGGTATGTTGCTGCTTTTTTGAGAGATTAAGAACCACCGAAGTAATGTCTAAACCCAAGGATCAATGTAAAGATAACAGATATTGAAACAAGGAAACACTCTTTTGCAATTGCCTTACCAGCTGGATTGAACCAAATATTCAAAAAAGTGAGGAAATGGGTCCTAGGTAAGACAAACAAAAGATGCTAGAGACGACTCAATAAATGTATAAGCCCTTGAGCTCCTTGAGAATTAACTAATTTGAGTTATGAGTATGAATGATATTTTTTTTAAGAAGGAAGAACAAAAAACGACTTCAATTCTAGTCTAATTGATTATTTCATAAATGCATTTACCGCATATATGCATAAGTTCTCATCATTCTTTCTCGAGCCGTACGAGGAGAAAGCCTCTTATACGTTTCCAGGGGGGGGGGTTAATCCACATCTATCCCAATGGGCCGTCTATCGAATCGTTGCAATTGATGTTCGATCACGAAGAGAGGGAAGGGATCTTCAGAAAGTGGGTTTTTATGATCCGATCAAGAATCAAACATATTTAAATGTTCCTGCTGTTCTATACTTCCTCGGAAAGGGTGCTCAACCTACAGGAACTGTTCATGATATTTCAAAGAAGGCGGAGATATTTAAAGAACTTCGAGTTAATCAAACAATTCGAGTTAATCAAACAAGAGGGGGGCTCCATATCTAATTTTTGGGAATTGTTTCTCCACTCCTCTACCTCCTTATGGGCTTGTTCTATTCATACTTAATCCTATATAAATTCTAAGATCGTATGTATATTTTATAATTTTCAAAATCTTATTGTATTGATATGAGACGGCAAAATTGATCAAGTGAATAGATGAAATAACTGGATCTATGAGGTGTAGGTATTACCATGAAGGGGTTTTTACTATTGGATTTCATTTTAACAGGTAAAGAGTCAATCTTACTTATTGTACTTACCTATATTGGAAAAATTCTAGATTTATCCTTCTTTTCCTTAATTTATTCCCCTATCCGTACTTCGTTTCTTATCTATGTAGTGCCAATCCAACAAAAATGGAATTCTTTGAAATTCGTTTTTTCATTAATTGAATAGTTTTATTCATTATTATATTATCCTTATTCATTTTCTTTTTATTTATTATTTTTTTTTTTCAACATTCAATTCATATTGACAATGGTGTATCGATCAAATATAATTTGATCGTGGAGAAATCGATCGATTTCTCCACGATCAAACACTTCGTTTATTCACTTCACACTTCACTTCACGAAAATGGTGGATTCACAAAACTCACTAGAACAAAAGAAGTCTCTTTTTCGTTTTTAGTTGAATGGAAAAAATTCATGAAAAATTGGATAGGGTCCCGCCCATTTATATACCTTTTTATATTTTATTTTTTTATTTATATTTTTTAGTAGAGTACCTTTTTCTATGGATCCCTGCACTACAATCCGTTTTTTAGTCTGATCTGTTCGTTTTTGTTTCTTTTTGATTTTCCTGATAGATTCTTAAATGATTTCTTTAGATTTTTCACTATTTACTAGTTTTAGTTTTGGTAGGTAGGTCGGGGATTTCCTTATCATATATTTTTAAAATATATATAAAATATATTATTATATTACGTATTATATTACGATCGTATTTATACATCCTATTTACTTAACATATACATATATGGGTTGCTAACTCAACGGTAGAGTACTCGGCTTTTAAGTGCGACTATGATCTTTTACACATTTGGATGAAGCAACGTATTTGTACATACTATTAGTAAAGTTTGTAAGACCACGACTGATCCTGAAGGGTATGAATGGAAAAAACAGCATGTCGTTTCAATGGAGAATTCTAAGAATACCCCATTCTTAATCCTCACTAGACCGGATCATTACAAAATCTTGTTTTGATTCTTGGAAGGGGATCAAATCAATTCATCATTGGGTTGAGTCAATAAATGGATAGAGCTCTAAAGCTCCAATTATAGGGAAACCCGAAGTAACGAGCTTTTTCTCTTAATTCGAATAATTGCCCGGTCTAATTAGAGGTTAAAAATATATTAGTGTCTGATGCGGAAAAGGGGGGGTTCTCCTGCGAGTGAATCCTCGATTCCCTTTTTTTGAATCCTAATTATTCATTATTCTCTCATTTTTTAGATTCTTATGGGAAAAGCAATGTGTAGAAGAAACGGTATACTGAGAAAAAAATAAATTCCAAAATCAAAAGAGCGATAGGATTGCAAAAATAAAGGATTTCTAACCACTTCCTGTAAGTGGAACGAAAGGTGGGATAGAAGAAAAGGGAAGATCCGTGGATTGGCTACTTATCCTCGAGGTATTCCTTTCTTATTGGATACCCCGTTTTGACCGTATCGCACTATGTATCATTTGTTAATCTAAGAAACCTTCCACACTTTTTGGTCATTTCAAATGGAAAAATTAAAAGGATATTTAGAAACATTTAGATCTGAGCAAAAGCACTTACTGTATCCACTTCTTTTTCAGGAATATATCTACGCACTCGGCCATGATCATGGTTTAAATAGACCGATTCCTTACGAATCCATAGAAAATTTAGGTTATGGCGATAAATCTAGTTCACTAATTGTGAAACGTTTAATTATTCGAATGCATAAACAGAATCATTTTCTTATTTCTTGTAATGAAAATGATTTTCAACAAAATCAATTGTTGGGGCGAAAAAACAATTTGCATTCGAAAATTATATCGGAGGCTTTTTCAATTATTGTGGAAATTCCATTCTCCTTCCAATTAGTGTCTTGCTTAGAAAAAAAAAGAGAAATAGCAAAATCTCATAATTTACGATCTATCCACTCAATATTTTCCTTTTTTGAGGACAATATATTCTATTTATATCATATATCGGATGTATTAATACCCTACCCTATCCATCCAGAAATTTTAGTTCAAACCCTTCGTTACTGGATACAAGACGTCCCCTCTTTGCATTTATTGCGAATCTTTTTATACGAGTATTGTCATTCGGGCAGTCTCATTAGCAAAAAAAAATTCTTTTCTTTTTCAAAAAAAGAAAATGAAAGATTATCCTTATTCATATATAATTCTCATGTATATGAATGGGAATCCGTATTCCTTTTTATCCGTAAACAATCTTCTCATTTACGATCAATATCCTGGGAAGCCCTTCTTGAACGAGTCCATTTCTATGGGAAAATAGAACATCTTGTAGTAGTGCTTTGTAATGATTTTCAGAAGGCTTTGTGGTTGTTCAAAGATTCTTTCATGCATTATGTTAGATATCGGGGAAAATCCCTTTTGATTTCAAAGGGAACTGCTCTTTTGATGAAAAAATGGAAATATCACTTTATCTATTTATGGCAATGTAATTTTCACTTGTGGTCTCAACTGCACAGGATCCATATAAACCAATTAGATAATCGTTCCTTCCATTTTTGGGGCTATGTTTCAAGTGTAC